CTTCTTTGGGCAGTTCATACCATCCATACATAGTGTTTTGATCTAAGATTTCCATTTTTCCGTGTTTCAGCAGTAACACTATTGTTCGATGGAGCTAAGGTCCAAAATATAGAAGAAAGAAGCGTTTCCACCACTCTAACACCCAGCCAATTCTGTTCCACTTAATCCCGATAGCCACATATCTTTCCGGCTAAGAAATGGGAAATCTTTCTCCTGTTACAGGAATTTGCATTTCATCCGGGAAAATCCATCTTTTTCTTAGCAATGCCTTTGTCATTTGATCAAATAGCCTTTCGTTAGATAGGAACAGGGTTGATAAATACTGATAACTATCGAATAGAAGATTAGAGCGGAAAGATTCATTACATACTGAACGACTGGCTCTAAGCCATTTCTGACGACGAATCAACAAGTCGAAGTGCTTTTCTTGTGTCTTCGGGATAAACCAGAATTGACGTGGATCTTCCAGGGATTTACCTTTTTCTTTTTTTCGAGCCACAAGCCCCTTTGACGTCTCTTTCTCAACATCAAATAATTCTCCCCAATAGACAGGGGGCTGATCGCCTACCCAAGAGCCGGGGTGCCGACTGCCGAATAGGATAGAGAACGTATCTGGAGGGTCCCAAATGAAGTATTTTCTTCGAAAAATGCCTTGTTCTTTGACAACTTTATTTCGTGCCTCGTACCACCGCCCGATTCCACTCTGCAAGAACTCCAAACCATTCTCTTTTTTTTCTTCTTCTTCAAGTTCTTCTTCTTCTTCTTCTTCTTCTTCTATGCGCGGGAACTTCAAACCCTTCTCTTCTTCTTCTTCAAGTTCTTCTTCTTTGGAAGATCTATCTCGTGTCTGGCCCGTCAAGGCTAGGAAGAGCTCCCAAGTCCTATCTTCTTCTTTTTCTTTGTCCTTCTCTCTGTGCGGGTCCCTCGAATCAGACCTCTCAATTTCTTCTTTTTCACGTTCTTTCTCTTCTTCATAGTCTTTCCAAAATGACTCGACCCCATAGGGAAATCCCATTGCAGTGGGCCTGTCGAGACAAGTAAATAGAAAGCCCCAGGGGCGCCATAGTCTAGGAGACCCAACTATATGATCCAATAACCACTTCTCTGCCCGTAGCTCTATATTATCTTCCTCCGGGTCTATAAAGTCCGATTCCTCTTTTTCTATCTGATCCAAGATAGAAGAAGTTCCATCTCGCATCATCTCTAAGGGATTCTTCGGTTCGTGCCGAAGAAGGAATGGAACTCCATCATCCCCAAATGGACTGCGATATTTTTCTGTCGGTAAAGATGCGTCCAGAGCGCCTGCTATTTCTAATAGGCCATGAACTAGATCCGAATTATTCTCAACGAATGCATAATAAGCGATCTCATTTTTATCATCGGGTCCGGGTCGAGACCAAAGATCTTGAGCGACCAATCCGCCAGAACAACTCAAAAGATAAAGAAATATTGTTAATTTCTTCATGCTCGTTCCAAGTTCGAAGTACCATCTGTACAAATAAGAATCGTCCTGGTTACATAATTCCTTCTTTATATAGATAGATATAGGATCTATGGGGTAATTACTTAGAAATACATGTTGTGCTACAGCCCTTCCTATCTGATAGGAAAGGATCCCATGGTCCGGAGCCGGGCTTACCCAGGCTTGCAAATCCCAAGTTTGTCTATGAAGAGCAAATCTAATTGTATTAATATCTAGACTTGATTTCTTCTGTGCAATACTCATCGATAGGGCCTCGTTGGTAAGTGCTCCAAGATCTCTTGCACTGTAACCCATGGTTATGGCATTGTCGAATCCCTTGTTAATATGGAACCCTTTCGTTTCCAAGTGAAATCCCCTAGTATATGAAAGAGTAAAAACGTGCTTTCGTTGTTGTGGCCTAAGAAGCCTTCGTACCTTAATGAACTTACTTAATCTATTCGGACCTATTAGACTGGGATCCACTTTTCGGGGAAGATGAGTCGAAGCAATAACAAGAATATTGCTAGCGGAACAGCTTTCAGAGAGATGCTGCGCTGTTACACCGAAGGCGAAGTAATCCCACTCCAGCTCATGAATGTCTGGAATCCAGATTATACAAGGAGCCAGTGTTTGTGCTAAGTAGAATTGAAGGGTGATATAAGTTGGGTCTAGTATCGGTCCCCACTCCCACATATCCTCATTTTCAACTATATCTTCCAGCTCCATCTCAAGGTCACTAGCATCAATAGGGTCACTATCATCAATATCACCAATATACTCAATAAGAGGCCTAATATTAACAATCTCAGTATCCAAAAGACAGTCCAAAAGATCAAAAATGATGCTATCCTGAAAACCAAAAAAACGCTCCTCAAAATAATCCTCGTCAAAGTAATAGTATTCCTCTGGAATATACGGGTTCTCCATGCACTCCCCCAGAGATATCGTAATAAAAGGAAGATAGGAGTTTGCCACTAGGTATTTGACCAAATGGGATCGTCCAGTTCCTACAGAACCTATCACTAAAATCCCGCTAGAGGGGTATAAGTGGCGGAGCGTAAAGGGTGTTTCGTGAGGATTAGTCCCACACCAAGTTTGTGAATCAGTGATTGCCTGATAATGAGCAAGGAATACCCGTCTTTCTGCTAAAGAGGATGTATTGAACTCATAATTCAATAGATACTTGTTCTGAATGTCAACTAAGTATCGTAAGTAAATTGCTCCCGATTGTTCAATCAGTTGATAACCAGAGTCGTTTTTTGATAAATGATCACTATGCTGAGTCAGACTCAATAGAATTTGATCAATCCTTTTTTCTGTACTTAAACTTAAGGTGGAGAACTGAACCAAGAATGATTTTTCGTCATCAAAAATAAAGTCAGTGGTCGCGACCCAGGATTGTATTTTATTATGATCCCAATGCTCATTCACGTTTTTTCTTCTTCTTATCAATGAATAGATCTCTTTACTTGTATGAGATATATGTATCGAATTTATCCAAAAAGCGATTTCATTGATGGGCCTTGAGATGATATCGATGAGAATATCCAAATAGATCGCCAACGCCAAATAGGTATTATTCAAATGAAAATCTATGAAATTGAATATAATTCCCACCATTGCCTCTGTCAAGTCCTCTAATTCTGACTCATTGTCGGCAGAAAGTGTAACTATAAAGAAACTTTTGAACACCTCGAAATAATACGGTGTAGGTCGAGGAGGATCCATAGCCCGAAGTTGTCGCACCTCAATGATAGCTGATGGACTCATCAAAAATTTGACCCTTCCGAACTCTGTCTGTAACTTACTAAAGGCCCAGGAAACAAAGAGAAGATGTGTAGAAACGAGATATCCAGCAACAAGAAGAAGGAAAAGGATTAAATAGAGGAACTCCCGAACACTTGGCGATCTCAGACGTATCCATGGTGACTCATTATTTCGATGCATCATTTCTTCGGACAGACAAAAAGAAAAATGAAGCTTACTCGAAATCCCACTTATCTGATTCCATAGTGCACGACGACAGTATTTCCGAACAATTTGCCATGATCTACCTGCTCGATACCAAATATTACGAAAAATAGATAAAAATTTTTCATTTAGACTTAGTATTTGATTTAGAACTAGTCTCAGTTCCGGGAATATTTCTAATCCTTCTGAAAAAGTCTCTGCCCATACCCCCTTTAGGTATTCGTACTCTGGCGAAGGAAAGAACCACGCCATATACGTTTTGAATTGATTCCATTTTCTTGCGAGAGTTGAAAAAGCACGATTTCGGGTTCTATACATTTTCCTTTTCTCAACTAGCCACTGTTTTTTCTTTTTCCTCGTTTCGTATAGTAAATATTTATCATAATATGGAGTGTGAATCACATCCATGTTTGAATTGAGATACTGATGCAAGTTCTTCCCTTCTGAATCATATAGATTCATATCTGAATGACAATAAAATCTTTCAAAATTGCCCTCTCTTAGAGGTGTTCCAAAAATCTTTTCTTTCTCTGTTAGAGGTGTTCCAAAAATCTCTTCGATCGAGTAACAAGTTCTACGACCGAATAGGGCGTATCGACTTAAAGATTTGCACAAGTTATATCTTTCGTCAATACTTTTTGGAAAATCATTAGATATTAATATGTTAGAGACCTGTGACTGGATTGATGAAATAGTATCTCTCCCCCCAAAAGCATGTTTTTTTTTACCGACGCACAAAGAAAATGTTTTGTTGGGAATGAACAAGATATTGAGGAATTGTCCATACGTAAAATCATAATTATTGATACGGGCCTTTTCCACAGAAAAGGGGAATCTTGTCTTACAATAGAAGCAGAAGTGATGTGGATTATTCAAGAATCGAAGTCCATTTGCTTTATAAAAAGAAGATATCAATGAACTTCTATGAAATGGTTTCACAGGATTCAGCCAATTATCTTGATTCTGGAATAGCATTGAGAAATAGGAATCCGCGTTATCAAAGGATTTCCTGCGACTCTTTCTAGTATGGAATGAGTCAATCATCCACTTTGGTATCTTATTGAACAAAAAGGGTCTTCCTCCCGCGATCAAGAATTTCGATTTTCGGGAAGTCTCATGATCATCCAATAACAATAAGCAGGGTTGCCGTTTTTTCAAATGAACAACTTGAAGACCTATTTCTACCAACTGATTGCGGAGTTGATCATTCGGATCTTTCAATTCATAGGTGTAGATCTCGGACCTATGAATGGGGATATTCCCCAAACTCACACAGAAAAAAGGAAGTGAGTTAGACAAAAAAAGAAGTGACTTGGACAAAAAGAAAGGAAGTGGCTTGGACAAAAAGAAACGAAGTGGCTTAAACAAATCTTTTTTGTCGATAAGCTCAGACCAATCAATCGAATATGTTTTAATACGTAATCGATCGAACACTATTTGAAAACGGCTCTTCTGTTCAGAAAGGAAATGTTCCAAATGTTCCTGAAAATTCTTGCTCCCATTGGACCATTTGTATCTATATGCATCAGGATCCCGATTCATGGATCTCTCTGTTCGAGAAATCAAG